GGAACAGGGCCTATCACAAGAATATTTTGTTTATTTGGGCGGTAGCTCTGAAAAGAAAGATTGCCTATCTTTTCTTTCATCTCGGGAGAAATACGATCGGCTGGGGCCAACTCAAACCCCTCAGGTAAAATAAGAACAGCTCCTACATTCAACCCCCCCTTCTTGCCATTAGCAAGAACTTGTTTTAGTTGCATATCATAAGGAATTCGAACAACCGCTTCAAATACAGTATCAGGAAGGACCGCTTGTGGAACCTCAATATCCACGGGTTTATTAGCTAAATGACAATTGGCACATACAATACGACCGGTCGCTTCTCGGGGATTTTCATAACCTTGCTGTGCAAAAATGGGATATGCGTTTGAAATAGATGCTTGAGTTATTATATATATAATGAGTGATACGGAAATGGATCGAGTAATCTCTTCTTTTATCCAACAAAGGGTATTTTTAGTTTGCATGGTCCAATTTTTGATCCCGAAATTTCTACAATAAATTGGGTAGGTCGCTAGTCTAGTTCCCTATCCACGATTCTGCTATTTACTAAAAAAATCTTACTGGAATATAGGAAGACCTTCCTGCCCTGGAGGGTAGAAAGAGTCAGTACGATTTGGAATTCTTATGCCCAAAGTACCAAACACTCGAATTGGGTAAATATCTAATTGAATTAGTAGACCTTAGACCTTTTTTTTCAGTCATTCATTGAATGATAAATCACTACAAGTGATGGGGATACGCGATTTAAATAACGGAAGATCCAATATTTCAAAATTGTATCTAGAATGACTGGAAAAGTGGAAACAAGGCCAGATATAATTTGATCATTATGAGAAAATCCAAAATCTTTATAGATAGAGCCAATCATTAGTTCCCAACCGTGCGGCGAATGGAATCCGATACACAAATCGGTTAATAAAAGAATAGAAAATGCTTTTATTGTGTCGTTTAGGTTATATAGGAATTCCTGAACCCAAGAGTTAAGAATAATAAGTTGTTCATTACCTATAAAAGAATAACCACTTAGAAAAACGAAACAGATTAGATTGGTCGAGAAGGACAAAATTGTATGTATACAATCTTCGTTGTGTAGCTTGATCAATTGAATCGTTTCTTTATGGATTCCTAGATTAAGCTTTTTTACCGGGTATTCCTTTATCACCTCGTCCAACAGTAAGAGATCCTCTAATTCTATGAATTTTTCTAAAAGACTCTTTTCTTGAATATCATTCAAAAGAGTTTCGGATTGCTTGGTATTCCACCAATTAGTAACACAAGATTCCAGACTTTTATTAAATGCTATAAAGCTCCACCAGGGTAAAAATACTATAGATACCAGAAATAGAAGGGGAATAAATGTTTTCTTTTTTGCCATGTTTTTCATTTATAAATTGTTAAGTTCATTTTTAAAGTGGCCTCATTCGTGGACTCTATGCGATCTAATCCTTTTTGTTTCACCAAAATGAGTTCTATTCCAAGGTATCGAATCATTCTCTGTTTTTTCTTTGTGATTCGGTAATGAGTCCTAAAGAATTGATAAATTTTTCTGAATGTTATGATCAAAACAAAAAGGGGGTATCAAAATAAGACATAACTTGGATAATTCTCGTTATAAGAAATCAAAATGTTGGGTCATTCATTAAAGAGAAAAGAGCGAAAGAAGGGAGAAAACGAAACATCGCGAGATAGCATTAATTTACATGAGCTATTTCTCTCTAACCTATCCATTCAAAATATTGAAAAAAATCAATCAATTTCTTTATTTCAAACGCATAAATTTCTTTTTTGCAGACAAAAACAATCCCCCTTTTTTTGATGTTCCACATATCCATAAAATATGCGTTTACTTTGATTCTAATGGACGTTCTTCGGTTCATTTCAAAAAACTTCAATCGGTACTCGCAAGAAATAAGCCAATTCGGCGGCTTTTTGTTCCATTTCTCGTGGAGTTAAATTCTCATCAGTACGAGTCAAAGGAACGGCCCCTCGGCCTCTGATTTCTAGATAAAGGACACGCCGAGGAGAAATACCCTCTTTAAGTTCTATTCTGATAGACTGAATATCATTTATAAGGAATCGGAGGAAGATGCGACGATTTTTTCCCGGAAATCCCCAACGAAAAATAGACACTATTCCTTCTTTTTTATCGAAGAGATCATAACCACTACCTACATTCCACGAAATTGTGCACCACAAATAGGAGCTAATAAAGAGGCCCGCGATACCATAGAAAGACATGACAATCCCTTGTGGAAAAAAAACGATTTGTTGAGAGGGAAAGAAAGATATCAAACTCCTACCAAGATAGCTGGAAGTTCCAACTAATAAAAATCCTAATGAACCTAAAAAAAGGATAAACGCCCAGAAGAAATTACTTGTTTTTCGAGACCCCCTTATAAGTTCTATCCGTATACGTTCTGATCGCCAATTCATACTAATCTAGTTGCATTTCATTTGAATGATTTGAATTGATAGAATAACAAAAATGAATTTAACTTATACTTTACTTAACGCTCCGTTTCTGAAGTAACTCTCATCAACTAGCACTATCCTAATGTGAACCTGTAGGGGTAATTCATCAAATTCGTTCGATCGAAAATAAGAACGTCCCCTCATATGACCCTGCCCTAGATATCTACAAGCACTGACTTTCTCATGGACCGGCCGTGATTTTAAAATCGTTCAAATGACTTTATCCCTATATAAGCTTTCATATGCATAAGAGTTCTTGCGCTTATGTTCGAAAGAAATCACGCATTATAACATATTCCACTTTTCATTTTCAATAAAAAAATGGAGTATTATGATTCAATTAAGTCTAAATCTTGAAAAAGTTTGATTGGGCCTAACCAGCCAGCCTAAACAATCTTGTTTTTTTGAACATGAAGAAATAAAGAAGCCATTGCAATTGCCGGAAATACTAGGCCTACGAAAGGCACAAAAATAGAGGGAAGGTTTATATCTGTCATAGAATGGGTACCTCGATTGACTATTTGTACCTGTTTGTTATATTGTTCTAAAATTCTCTTAACTTAATTCGAATTCTAATTCTATATAATTATACTAATTATATCCAAGTGAGTATAGTATATACTAAGTTCAAGAAATGTAGAACTAACTAAATAAACTTAATTATCCTTCGAAACAAAAAAGATATGTTTGATAATCAACTTTTTGATTCTTCATCTTTTGCCCCTGTCTTTTAATTGAATTCAATATCAATGAAGAAAGAGTTGTTTACAAAGTCCCGTTCGAATCGGATCCAAGAGAACTTCTCTTGTTAGTCAAAATGGAGAGTCTTCGACAAGGAAATATATTAAAATGCAAAAGGCCTTTTTTGCGCAATTTCCATTTGCCAAATTGTTAATTGACAGAAGTAAGAATGTTGATAGAATAGAGGTTCTCTGAGTAGTAATCAGGAATGGAATATGAAGTCAAATAAAAAAAGTAAAAAAATTTATCCGCAACTTTTGATTCTTTATATATAGTTATAGATTATGGATAGATATAGAATTAGTAGTTATAGATATAGAATTAGTAGTTATAGAGATAGAATTAGTATGGTAACCGCGAAAACCCCACCCCACTATTCTATTATGATTGATGATTGATTCTTTATCGTTTTGACTTTGATTGATTACGATAACTAATGACCTTTTTGCCACAAATAAAAAAAATAGTTGACCTTACTGATCGGTCGAATTTGGATTCAAAGGAAAAAAAGCATGCAACCGAAATAACTCGCTTAGAGTGGCTTTTAAAGGATTACGTGGTACAATTGGATCGAATAAACCCTTATCGAATAAATATTCAGCTTCTTGTGAACCGTCAGGTACTGTCGTATTCAATGTTTCTTCAATTACTCTTTTACCCGCAAACGCTACGTAGGCATTGGGTTCGCACATAATGATATCTCCCAACATACCAAAACTAGCTGTCACGCCTCCAGTAGTAGGAGATGTAAGAATTGATACGTATAATAACTTTTTATTTGATTGATAATCACATAAAGCCGACGAAATTTTAGCCATTTGCATCAAGCTCAAACTTCCTTCTTGCATGCGCGCCCCGCCGGAAGCACACACTATAATAAGGGGTATTTTGTTATTAGTAGCATACTCAATCAAACGAGTTATTTTCTCTCCTACTACAGATCCCATACTACCTCCCATAAACTTAAAATCCATAACCCCGATTGCTACAGGAATACCATTTAGTTGACCTATACCTGTTTGAACAGCGTCGGTTAACCCCGTATCTTTTTGATAAGACTTAATGCGATCTTTATAAGGTTCCTCCTCCGAATGAAATTCGATGGGATCCGTTGAGACCATGTCTTCGTCCATAGGATCCCAAGTACCTGGATCAATCGAGAGTTCGATTCTCTCTGAACTACTCATTTTCAAATGATATCCGCATTCATCACAAACGTTCATTTTTGACTTTAACAATTTCTTATAATTTAATTCATAACAATTTTCACATTGAATCCACAAATTCCTATATTTTTTAGTTACCCCAAGATTCTTATTCTTACCTTTTGTGTTAGTGGGAGTCTGACTTTCATCCAAAATGTCAATATCACTGTAATTGTCACTAGCACTTAAAACAGAATTCTCAATCCGCATTTGAGAATGAAGATAACTGTCAATACAACTATTAATGTGATTATTCAACCTAGATTGAGTATCGTACATGGAAAGATCATAATGGGTATCGCCACTTTTAGATCCATTCACATAACTAGAATTCAAATAATTAGAAAATTTTTTTTGTAGTTCACTCCAAAAAGAGTGATCGTTTTCAATCTCAACAATCTGATTTTCAATATCAAAATAAATGGAATAAGTTTCCCCTCTACTATCCCTAACTAAAAAAGTTTCATCAGATATGAAATTTCGAATGTCCCGGATACCGAATAAAAGATCATAATTCCTGTAACTAAAACCATTACTCCAACTATGACTGTTTTTTTCTGTAGAATTTATACTTGTATTTTCGCG